CCTGAAGGGGTGATTGAAGCTAGACTATAAAAATTATAAATTCTGTATACATGGACCCCCCCTTTTTCACCTTCTTTTCAACTGCCAGTGCCAGATCTTATGAATTCGGGTCAATTGAATCTCAACTGTTCCTATTTTGTCTCTTGAAGAAGTAAATGAGTTATATTGAGTTCTATTCTATTAGAATAGAAATATGTTAGAATAGAAATATGTGTTTTTCATATTTAAAATTGTTAAATGTAATTTAATATTGTTTAATATTTTAATATTGTTTAATATTTTAATATTGTTTAATATATATATATATATATTATGTTAATGTTATCATATGTGTTTTTTTTTTTTATTCCTTACTTGACAACAGTAAGATACTTGACAACAGTAAGAAATTAAGTAATAAACTGAGAAAAAGAAAAAAAGAATAATAAAAAAAAGAAGAATAAAAAAGAAATATTAAATTAAATAATAATAAATGGGACTTCGATCATAGGAATGATAATGGAAATTTCTCTTGTTGTTGTTGCTTCAATAACAAGTATTTTTTTTTGATATAAATTCCAAATTAAATCGTTTGATCTATGAAGGATTCATTGGAATAAAAGAATAAATGTCCCGGCCAGTACTTAAGCGGATCAGGCCGGGAGAATAAACCTTTCGTATAAAATCAAAGAACTAAGATATTCTTTCTATTGAGGAGATCCATTTTATTTTGAGTCATTATCTATATTGAATTCCTGATCAATTGTTTTTTCTATCTTTTTCTTATTTTTATTATATTTATTATTTTTCTTATACATATTTTCTTATACATATTTTCTTATACATAATAATATATTTATACTATAATATATTTATATATATATATTTTTTTATTTAGTATAAATATATACCTTTCTTTTTATTTTATTTAAATTATTTTATTTAAATATTAAATACTTATATTAAATACTTGGTTAAAGTTTAAATTTAAATAACTATTTAAATAATTTCTATTATTTATTAGAATATTTTAGAATATTTCTAATTTCTATATTAATAATATAATAATAAATTCTATTATTAAAATAGAATAATTTAATAAAATAAATAATAATAATTAAATAATAATAATTAAATAATAATTATTAAATAATAATTATAAAATTAAATAAGATTAAATAAAAATTAAATAAGATTAAATAAAAATAAATAAATAAAATGAAAAAATAAAATAAAGAAAAGAAGGTGGATTTTTATCAATCTTTATTTCACGTGTTACATCACATAACAAATTTTCAATTTGGAATTAGGAGAGATGGCTGAGTGGACTAAAGCGGCGGATTGCTAATCCGTTGTACGAATTATTTGTACCGGGGGTTCGAATCCCTCTCTTTCCGCTTTCTCTGATCACTTGGGATTTTCGAATTCGAAAAGATTCTCATCCCTTGATTTTATCATAGTTAAATGTATGAAACAAATAAGATTATTAAGAATTAATTTAGAAAAAGCAAAAAAACTAGAAATTTGTTATTCCTCACGTCCAGGATTGCGTCCTGGATCATTAGATAAGAATCCAAAGATAAAAAGGGAAACAAAGAATATCACTACTGTGTAAACAAAGAGTTTGAGAGTAAGCATTACACAATCTCCAAGATCATTTTTTTTTTTTTTGAAAGAGGGGAATAGATTACCTATTTTTTACCACATATACCATTTTATTTGTTTTGACACCCCGAAAAATGAAAAATAAAATGAAGTCTTTTCTTGAAAAGTCATTTTATTTTAACGAATTTATTTGTAATAAGATTTTTATTCATTCGTTACCCGAAATTTCTTGTCATATCAATAATTAGATATTGTGGAGTACCTATGGAAGGTCAGAACGGGGAAAAGGCTGATCCAAATTCATCGCTGCGGTTATTCATTCAATATACAAGAATTTAGATTTTTGAATCGAGGGTTCGTAATGTAAGACTTATCTGATCTTATCAATTTTTAGAATTTATTTATCGAATACAGCATCAATTTAGCAAAGTATTAAAGATTTCATCGAAAACTTACAGCGGCTTGCCAAACAAAGGCTAAGAGAAAAAAGAGTACAGGTATGACAGGCATAACATCTACGATTGGATTGAAAATGGCATAAGCTTCGGGCAATTTGGCGAAGAAAAAACTACTCGAATAAAGGACAGAATTAAGACAGATACCGATTAAACTAAAGATATTAAGCATAACAAGCATTTCGTTCTTGTGGATTAGATAATTTTGAGTTATTTTTATAAGGGAAAAATGAAAAAGGCAGATCAAGAAATCCTCCTTTTTCTTCGGTTCGGACTCTCCCAAATAAAAAATCCCTCCCCCCATTATCATTCTAAAATGAGAATATAAGGAATTCAACTTTCATACAATATCTTAATTGAATTCTATGTAATGATCAATGAATTTTTTTGATTCTATATCTGCATGTCTTGAACCCTAGCAACAAAATATCCCATATGTTTTTATGTATTTGGGTTGGGATTGACGAATAACCAATACCCATATTAGTGTTGATTAGTATCGAATAGAAATAAAAATGGGGCGTGGCCAAGCGGTAAGGCAGCGGGTTTTGGTCCCGTTATTCGGAGGTTCGAATCCTTCCGTCCCAGATCGTCTTTCATGAAACGAAAGATGGGATCACACTGCATTCCACATAAAACAAGAATTTGTTAAAGGGAAAAATCCATTCTTATTAATTTTCAGAATGGTTCTAAGAATCATATCTGAGAATTTGTTTGGTTTCTCACAAACGGAATCAAGTGTCAAATGTGGGTAAAATGAAATATCTTTATTTTCATTCAAAAAAGGGATTTTTGGTCTATTATATCATAAACATTCAGGATATGCTCGTACTACTCATATTCATTTCATATTCATTTTGAAGTTAGTTCCTTAGAGAAACTTTATGTCCCATATCTAATACCTATGAAATGGGAATTATCACATGATGCATTCTGAATCACAATGTGAGAGAAAGACCTCTCTATTCCCTTTCCCCAAACCTAAAGTCAATAAAAAGAAAATAAATGGTATCCCGCCCAATTCCACATAGAATGTAGAGATTAAAGAGTGGGGAGTTTTGAATTTCATCACAGGTCTTAAAACTTCTAATTAAAGTTGGGTTGGCGCGGAAAAAAAAATAGGAAAAACAGATTGATCTGGACCTTATTTTTTTGTATCTTAGATATTAGCTGGTTCAAATGAACCATTGTAAATCAATGTAATGTAGTGATTGGGGAGAAATTCGTATATTCCATCTACTTGACTTTAGAATTGATCGAAAAATTCTTGAAGAAGTAAAACAAAATCTGTATAAAAAACAAGGCCTATGCCTATATGATATATATTATGTATTTTTATTGTATTGTTGTATTTCAGTAACAAGGGCTTTTCGGTTAAGTGAAAAGGATCTGTGATTTTTTAAATATCTATAATTAGAATTACCCCGGCTAAGGTAAGAACTCTTAGTTGTATATGATGGATCCGAAAAGATCATACTTCTCTGATTCTTGATTCAGATTTTCTCTTTCAGATGAAAGAAAGAATAACAATAACGTAAGGAACTCCATTTTACCTTACACGAGATCGTTTTTTTTTTTTTTTTACTTCATTTTTTTTTTCTTGATTGGTACCAGAATTGGTACTGGAAGAAGTATGAGAAATCAATATTATCAAAATTTCGACTTTTTCGGGTCATTGGAATAGCTTATTTGGTTACTAATTGATTTGATTTCGGGATTGGAAATCATTAGTATTCTACTATAGAAACAGAAACCTCTTTTGGAGGTTTATAGTTTATTTGTTCGAGAAAACTGGATCCTTCATGATTGATCGTCTCGAACAATCTGTTGAAGATGTAAATAATAAGTCTTAAGCAAACTCGTTTATTCCTCTTATTTATAAATATAAATAAATATTTTCATTCATATGATAAAATATGGGGTTAAATTAAATAAATTCGATCCTTGCTGACCCTTATCCGGATAAATACTTATTTATCCGTAGATAGAAAGTATGGACTATTATATACCGGTTGAACCAATGACTATTCATGATTTTATATTGAATCAATTCCATACCGCTTTGAAATTTCAATTAGAGGAATGTTATGGTAAAACTTCGTTTGAAACGATGTGGTAGAAAGCAACGTGCGACTTGAAGGACATGATCGGCTGTGGATTTTGACATCCGCCATCTTCTATAGTAATGAAGATGCTCTTGGCTCGACATAGTTTGTTCTGCCCGGAACCTAATTTGTGTTGGGTTATAAGTAAATAGTACATTATGAAGCTCGAGAAGAAAGGATTGATTCATTTTTCAAGGGAAAGAATCTAGGGTTAGTGAAAATCAATAAGTTAGACCAACTTTGTAAGTATATCCTCACTATATATAAATTCTAAATTGAAAGGTTCAAATTCAGAACAAGTTTGAAAAGTCCAATTTTTCGAAATTGGTAAAACTATTTCGATGAAAAGTGTATCACAAGGGAATCAATCGTTCGTATTCTATTTATATAGAAAGAAATAACAAAAAATAGAAAGAAATAACAAAAAAGGTATGTTGCTGCCATTTTGAAAGGAATAAGGATCCCCGAGGTAATGTCTAAACCCAACGATTTCACAAAGCAAAGATAAAGGATTCCGAAACAAGGAAACACTATTTTCAATTGTCTCAACAATTGGATCAGACTGAGGAATAAAAATAGATTCGAAATGAGACAAACAAAAGAGTTTAGAGACGGCTCAATAAATGTCTAAGGATTTTCTTGTCAGAATTACCCAACTTGAGTTATGAGTATGAATGAGATTTCTTCCTTTTTCTGTAAGGAAGAAGAAAAAAGTACTCAATTCAAATCATAGTAAAATTCATGATTTTATGGATCTACTTGCTATTATATACAGAAATTAGAATCATTTTTCTCGAGCCGTATGAGGAAAAAACCTCCTATACGTTTCTAGGGGGGGCGTTGTTTATTTACATCTATCCCAATGAGCCATCTATCGAATCGTTGCAATTGATGTTCGATCCCGAAGAGAAGGAAGAGATCTTCGAAAAGTAGGTTTTTACGATCCGATAAAGAATCAAACTTATTTAAACGTTCCTGCTATTCTATATTTCCTTGAAAAAGGTGCTCAACCTACGGGAACTGTTTATGATATTTTAAGGAAGGCAGAATTCTTTAAAGAAAGAACTTCGAGTTAATTAAAGTCAAAAACCAAATTTATAAATAAATAAAATAAAGTAGGGAAGGGTAACTAGTATCTATCCTTGTGTAATTATTTATATTTACACACCATTTGCCTTTTTCTTGCTTTATTCATATTTTGGTGGGGGAATTAAATTTAACAACAAACAAGGGGTTAAGCTTGCTTATCGTACTTTTATTGATTGAATAAACCGGGGATTTTTTCTTTACCTTTTCCTTAATTTTTCCATTTCAATTTCTTATTTATGTTTATGTTGTGCCAATCCAACACAAGTCTTTATTTTATTTACTTGATTTATTTTCTCAACATTGCATTTATATTGACAATGGTGTATCGAACAAATATAATTCGATCGTAGATAAATAGGGCTGTTTATCCCCACCCCATATTAGTTTTTTTTGTTTCCTTCACTCAAATGATGGGTTTGCCTTGCTGCATTTACTCTCATACAAGATGTATTTTCTTAAGTAAAATCCAAAAAGAATTTGATAAAAAATGGGTGGTCTGTCATAATTTTTACATTTCGATTGGGAATATTTTTAATCCGATCTGCTCATTTTGGTATTTTGTGTTTATAATTGATCAGAAAATCGTTCTTTTCAATGTGTTGCTAGTTCAATGTTTTGATAGGGTCGTGCAGTGCAATTCAATTGATTTTTGTATTTCGATCGTATCTACATATCCTATTTATCCGGGTTGCTAACTCAACGGTAGAGTACTCGGCTTTTAAGTGCGACTATGATCTTTTACACATTTGGATGAAGCAACGAATTCGTCCAGACTATTGGTATAGTCTATAAGACCACGACTGATCCTCAAGGGTAATGAATGGAAAAAACAGCATGTCGTAATAAAATCAATTTCTTATTTTATTAATTTATTATTTTATTGGATTTTCGATTTTATTAATTTATTTAATTTGAAATGAAAGTCAAAGTTAAAAAGTTAAAGTAGAACTTTGAGTTTATCCTTACCGGATCGTTACAGTTCCAAAAGATTGTTTTGATTTTTGGAAGGGGACAAATACAGTTGGGTCTAGTGAATAAATGGATAGAGCTCTATGGCTCCAATTCTGGTAAAATAAAAAGCAACGAGCTTATGTTCTTAATTGGAATGATTACCCGATCTAATTAGACGTTAAAAATGAATTAGTGCCTAATGCGGGAAAGAGTGGGTTCTCCTGTGAGTGAACCATTGATTTTTTCTTTTTTTTTTCAGAATCCTAATTATTCTTTATTATGGATTGTAGGCGGATGTGTAGAAGAAACAGTATATTGATAAAGAGAATTTATTCCAAAGTCAAAAGAGCAATTGGGTTGCAAAAATAAAGGATTTTTTTTCCTGTTGTAATTATAACGAACATAAACCAATTGGATAGAGAAGGAAGGTAAAAAGATCTGTTGATTGGACTCCCCGTTTCGTTTCCGGGGTATATATTTTTTTCTTACTATATTATATATATAATACAATACATAATACCCTGTTCTGACCATATTGTACTATGTATGTATCATTTGATAAACCAAGAAAAACCTCCTGCCTCTGGCTCAAGTAGAAATGTAAATGGAAGAATTACAAGGATATTTAGAAAAAGATAGATCTCGGCAACAACACTTCCTATATCCGCTTCTTTTTCAGGAGTATATTTACGCGTTTGCTCATGATCATGGTTTAAATGATTCGATTTTTTACGAACCCGTGGAAATTATTGGTTATGACAATAAATCTAGTTCAGTACTTGTGAAACGTTTAATTATTCGAATGTATCAACAGAATTATTTGATTAATTCGGTTAATTATTCTAATCAAAATTCTAATCAAAATCGATTCGTTGGGCACAACACTTATTTTTATTCTCATTTTTTTTCTCAGATGATATCAGAAGGTTTTGCGGTCATTGTGGAAATTCCATTCTCGCTGCGATTAGTATCTTTTCCCGAAGAAAAAGAAATACCAAAATGTCAGAATTTACGATCTATTCATTCAATATTTCCCTTTTTAGAGGACAAATTATCACATTTAAATTATGTGTCAGATATACTAATACCCTATCCTATCCATTTGGAAATCTTGGTTCAAATCCTTCAATGCCGGATCCAAGATGTTCCATCTTTGCATTTATTGCGATTCTTTCTCCACGAATATCATAATTGGAATAGTCTCATTACTCCGAAGAAATCCATTTACGTTTTTTCAAAAGAAAATAAAAGACTATTTTGGTTCCTATATAATTCTTATGTATCTGAATGCGAATTTGTATTCGTTTTTCTTCGTA